AAAAAGCCTTGTTCTTTGGAAGATCTATCTCGTGTCTGGTACTGCATGGTTCCACTCTGCAAGAACTCCGAATCATTCTCTTGAAGCTCATCCTCTTTATGATAAATGATCCATTTGCCCCGAAATGACCCAGTCCAATAGGGAAATCCCAATTCAGTGGGCCTTTCGATACAATCAAATCGCCATATTCTAGGAGCCCAAACTATGTGATTGAATAAATCCTCCTCTATCTGTTGCGGATCGAGGCCCCCTTCCCCTTCTTCAAACTCCGATTCGTATTTTTCATATAGAAATCTTTGATCAACGATAGAACAAGATCCATTTTGCATCATATCTAACTGATTCCTTGGTTCGGACCGAAGAAGTAATGTCACTCGATTATTATCAAACTGACTGCAATATTTTTCTGTCCGTGAGGATCCCGCCAGAGCCAGAGCGCCTTCTACTTCTAATAGTAATAATAGTAATAGGCCATGAACTAGATCAGAATCGTTCTCAACGAATCCATAAGAAGTGATCCAATTTTTTTCATCGTGTCTGGATGAAGACCAAAGATCTTGAGCGACCAATCCGGCAGAACAACTCAAAAGATAAAGAAGTATCGTTAATTTCTTCATGCTCGTTCCAAGTTCGAAGTACCATTTGTACAAATAAGAATCCCCTCCCTTACATGATTTCTTCTTCATATAGATAGATATAGGATCTATGGGGCAATTACTTAGAAGTACATTTTGTGTAACAGCCCTTCCTATCTGATAGAAAAGGATCCCATGATCCTGAACCGATCTTATCTGGGATCGAAAATCCCAAGTTTTTCTATGAAGAGCTGATCTAATTGTATTAGTTTCTATAATGGATTTCTTCTGTGTAATACTAATTGATAGGGCCTCATTGATAAGTGCTACAAGATCTCGCGCATTGGAACCCATGGTTATGGACCCGAATCCGTTAGTATGGAACATCTTCTTTTCCAAGTGAAATCCTCTAGTATATGAAAGAATGAAAAAGTGCTTTCGTTGTTGTGGAAGAAGAAGCCTTCGTATCTTAATGCATGTATTTAATTTATTCGGAGCTATTAGAGCGGGATCCACTTTTTGGGGAATATGAGTCGAAGCAATAACAAGAATCTTTCCAGTGGAACATCTTTCACAATCCCTGGAGAGATAGTTCTCTAATAGACCGAGGGATAAGTAATTCGACTCATTCACATGCAGATCATGAATGTTTGGAATCCATATTATGCAAGGAGACATTGCTTTTGCTAATTCGAATTGAAGGGTGATATCAAATTGGTCTATTTTCGGCGTCATATACATAGTTAGCGCATTCGTCATAGTTAGCAGCTCCGTATCAATATCAAGAACAAGAAGGTCATCATCACTATCATCAATATCGTCACTATCATCAATATCGATATCATCAATAAGATAACCTTTAGGCTTGTCATCCAGGAACTTGTTTGGAAATACCGTAATGAAAGGAACATAGGAGTTTGTCGCTAGGTATTTGACCAAACAGGATCGTCCAGTTCCTATAGAACCTATCACTAAAATACCTCTAGAAGGGGATAGGGCTAAGCGGAGCGAAAAGGGTTTTCCATGAGGAGATGGGGAATGAAAAATATTAGCCCCACACGAGGTTTGTGAATAAGTGATTGTATGATAATGAGCGAGGAATATCCGTCTTTCTGCTAAACAGGATCTATTGAACTCATAATTCATTAGATCCTTTTGATGAATGTCAACTAAGTATCGTAAGGAAATTGATCCCGGTTGTTCAATCATTTGATAACCAGAGTCATTCTTTGATAAATGATCACTATGAGTCAGACTCAATAGAATTTGATCAATCCTTTTTTCTGTCGTTAAGGTGGAGAACTGAACCAAGAATTCTCTTTCTTCATCATCAATCGAATCACTGTTCGCGACCCAGAATTCTATTTTCTCATCAATCCAATCACCGTTCACGTTTTTTCTTTTTCTTATCAATGAATAGATCTCTTTACTTGTACGACTTAGATGTCTCGTATTTATCGAAAAAATGATTCGATTGATGGGATTTGGTATGATACTTACAAGATCGATGAGATTGATCTTCCAATATTTCTTCTTAGAACGTATTGATTTGACCCCATAAGCGGGACCACCACCCAATAGCATGTTGCCACCAGAAGCAGAACCCCGTATTTCTTCCAGAGAATCTCCTAATTGTTCCAGAACAACTAGAAAGAGATTCTTTAACCAGAAAGGATTCAGTTCAGATGTAGGATACCTATCCAGAAGTTTTCGAAATTCCATCATGTATGATGGAATCATCAAAGATTTGATCTTTTCTAACTCTGTCTGTAACTCACTAGAGGCTCGGGAAACAAAGAGAAGATGTATACGAACGAGATACCCAGCAACAAGAAGAAGGAAAAAGATGGAATAGAGGAACTCCCGAGCATTTGTTGATCTCAGATGTGCCCATATCAATGGAACGGGTGACTCATTATTTCGAT